ATGCGATGAATATTTTCAACTAATCATAAAGATATCGGAACTTTATATTTTCTATTAGGAGTATGAAGAGCTTTCGTAGGAACAGCTCTTAGAGCTCTAATTCGTTTAGAATTAGGAATACCTGGTAGACTTTTAGGTGACGATCAATTATACAATGTAGTAGTAACAGCTCATGCCTTAATTATAATTTTTTTTTTTGTAATACCTATTATAATTGGGGGATTTGGAAATTGAATAACACCTTTAATAATTAATGCCCCCGATATAGCTTTTCCACGAATAAATAACATAAGATTTTGACTTCTTCCTCCTTCATTAATTCTACTTCTTTCCTCAAGACTAATTGAGAGAGGTGTAGGAACAGGGTGAACTCTGTACCCACCATTAGCTGATTTAGGGCATTCGGGAGCTGCAGTCGATCTTGGGATTTTTTCTCTCCACTTAGCAGGGGTAAGAAGAATTCTGGGAGCAGCAAATTTTATTACCACAATTTTAAATATACGACCTAAAGCTATAAAAATAGAACTAGTTCCCCTTTTCGTTTGAAGAATTTTTTTAACAACAATTCTTTTATTATTATCTCTACCTGTATTAGCAGGAGCTATTACAATACTATTAACAGATCGAAATTTTAATACCTCTTTTTTTGATCCAGCGGGGGGAGGGGATCCAATTTTGTTTCAGCATCTTTTTTGGTTTTTTGGTCATCCCGAAGTTTATATTTTAATTCTTCCAGGTTTTGGAATAGTAAGACAAATTATTATCTACTATTCAGGAAAAAAAAACTCATTTGGAAGTTTGGGAATAATCTTTGCTATAAGAGCAATTGGCTTATTAGGATTTGTTGTCTGAGCACACCATATATTTACTGTGGGTATAGATGTAGATACACGAGCTTATTTTACTTCTGCTACTATAATTATTGCTGTTCCCACTGGAATCAAAATTTTTTCTTGAATATCTACTCTTTTTGGTAGACCATTTTTATCTGAAACTCCAATATTATGAGTATTAGGATTTATTTTTTTATTTACTGTTGGTGGACTCACAGGTATTGTATTAGCAAATAGTTCATTAGACATTGCTTTACATGACACTTATTATGTAGTTGCTCATTTCCACTATGTTCTTTCTATAGGGGCTGTATTTGCAATTTTTGCCGGAATTACTTTTTGGGCTCCTATCGTTTTAGGGGTACAATTAAATCCCCATTTAACTAAAGCACATTTTTTTTTTATGTTTCTAGGAGTAAATCTAACATTTTTTCCACAACATTTTTTAGGTTTACAAGGAATACCTCGGCGTTATAGAGATTACCCAGATGCTTTTACAAATTGAAATATTGTAAGATCAAGAGGCTCTCTAATCTCTATTTTTGGAGTATTCTTTTTTAGGTATATTATTTGAGAAGCCTTATTCGTAAAAAGTTACTCTATTCTTCAGGGGAATACAACAGAAACATCACCACGTCTTCCAATTTCTTGACATTCTTTTAATGAAAGGAGAATTGTAATAAAATAATTTGATGTATTACTAAGGTGTAAAGCACATAGATTTTTGATATCTAAGGATGAATAGACTAAATTTACTTAACCCAAATTCCCCAGTAATAGAACACCTAAATTTTTTTCATGACTGAGTAATAATTTTTGTAATATCTATTACAATTTCTCTATTATATATATTAATTGTATACATAAAAGGTACACATCAGTATCGTCTTTTTTCTGAAAGACAAGACGTAGAACTAGTGTGAACCCTAGCACCTTGTGTTGTTTTAATAATAATTGGTATGCCATCCCTACGTCTTCTATATCTTCTAGATGAAGCCGGAACACCAGCTCTCACATTAAAAACTATTGGACATCAATGATACTGATCTTATGAATACTCAGACCTTATACACAAAGAGTTTGATGCATATATAGTAAAAAATAGAAACCCTCGACTTCTTATGAGAGATAATCGAACTATTTTACCTTATATAACTCCTGTCCGAGTTCTTATTAGAGCAGCAGACGTTCTTCACTCATGAACAATCCCCTCTCTAGGAATTAAAGCTGACGCTGTACCCGGTCGCTTAAATCAATTAACACTTTTTGCTTCTCGACCGGGTATTTTTTACGGCCAATGTAGAGAAATTTGTGGTTCAAATCACTCTTTTATACCAATCACTATAGAATTTATTAATAAAGATTCCTTTTTAGAATGAGCATCTTAAGTATAATTATTGCTTTGAAAGTAATTCGCATAAATACTTGCAAATTCTTTCTTTCTTTTTCGCAGAAAGAATGTTTAATTTAGTTTTGAATATTATTATTATCTTAATTGGTGTGGCATTTTTTACTCTAATAGAACGAAAAATCTTATCTCTTATTCAATTACGAGTAGGACCCAACAAACCTAGATATATAGGATTGCTAGTTCCTTTTGCAGATGCTTTAAAACTAATTACAAAAGAAAATAATATTCCCCAGGGATCAAACAAACTCTTATATTTACTTTTGCCCTTATTCACTCTTATAATTCCATTAAATATATGAGTATTAAATCCTAGAAATATATCAAGATTAACTACTAAAAGTGGCCTACTTTTTTTTTTATGTTTATCTAGATTAGGAGTGTATGCTATTATATTTTTAGGTTGAAGAAGAAACAGAAAATATAGACTTATAGGAGCAATTCGAAGAGTAGCTCAAACAATTTCCTACGAAGTAACTATAGCAATTATTATTATTCATCATGTTATTATTAATATATATATATTAAAAAATTTGGGAGTAACACCCACAAATTTTTTTATTATTATTATAGTAATAATAATAATTTCTATATTAGCCGAGTCAAATCGAGCACCCTTTGACTTCGCGGAAGGAGAAAGAGAACTAGTAAGAGGATTTAACACAGAGTTTAGATCAATTCCTTTTGTTCTTATTTTTTTAGCAGAATACACAATAATATTTTTTATAAGATTATTATGTTCTTTGCTATTTTTCTCAACTCATTTATATATATTTTTTTTTTTGTTAATAGTATTCTTCTTTATTTGAGCACGAGGTACTCTACCACGATTTCGATATGATCAACTAATAATGATAGCTTGAAAAAGATTGCTTCCTCTAGTACTAGGAAGTTTACTTCTTATTACAAGAACATAGAAAAAACCATTAATTTTAGGAATTAATCATGTTTTTGGTAATAATATATTTTTGTTTTAGAATTCTTATTTGTAGATTCATATATTTTCTTTTTTTTTTAAATTTCAAAGTAGACTTTAACAAAGAAAAAATTTCACCTTTCGAGTGTGGTTTTGATCCACTTTCTGATGCTCGACTTCCATTTTGCATAAAATTTTTTGTGATCGGGGTAATTTTCTTAATTTTTGATATTGAAGTAGTTCTTATTTTACCAATACCATTCACAAAAATTCTTTTTTTTTTTTTGGCTGTAATTATATTAGGTTTAATTTACGAATGATTTTTTGGGGGGCTTGACTGAATAGTTTAATCAGCTTTTAACTGAATGATAGGAATAGTCTTAGGCACTTTAATAGTRATTTCAACATCATCTTGGGTAGTTTTATGGATAGGAATAGAAGTAAACCTTATAAGTTTTATTCCTTTTTTAAAAAAGCAAAATGCAATAACTTATTTTATTATCCAGAGAGTAGGCTCTCTTATAATTCTTTTCGGGGGGGTTTATCAATTTATAAGAAGAATAATATTTTTTCTTCTTCTCCTAGGAATTATTACTAAAATAGGTTTAATACCTCTTCATTTTTGAGTGCCTTTAGTAATAAAATTTAATCCCCCTCAAATTTTCTTACTTTTACTATCTTGACAAAAACTAAATCCTTTAATTTTGTTAAGATTTCTTCCTAATTCTATATTTATTATTATCTTTATTAATAGGCTTTTAGGAGGATTTTTTTCATTATTATCAAGAAGAATCCCWACCCTAATTATATTTAGAGGCTTTGTACATTGAAGMTGAATTTTATCYTTGATTTCAAGAAATTTACATATAATATATTTTAGAGTTTATATAATTATTATTTTTTTTTTATACATTTATTATTATAAGTCTTATTTATTTATAATATCTTTATTAAATTTTGCGGGTGTGCCACCTATACCTGGTTTTTTTTTAAAACTTTTCAGAATAATATTTATTTCAAAAAATTATATTTTTTTTCTATTAATAGGAAGAGTTCTTATATTAACAGCTTATATTCGTTCTATAATAATTTTTTTCAAAGAAAAAAGACACAACTATAATGGAATTCTCTTTATATTATTCTTTATATTATTACCAAGGCTAATACTAGCATAGTATTACATTTTACTTCCAATACAGGAATTTCTTTCTTTGTGGATGATGACAAAACACCCTTTCCATATTGTTGACTTAAGACCATGACCACTAACGGGAGCTGTGGGAGCTTTTTTTATTACAAGAGGTTTAGCTGAATGAATTCATGGTTTTGGTATAATATTAATTTTATTTGGATCTTTTTTAACAGGTATTACTATAATCCAATGATGACGAGATATTTCACGGGAAGCAACATTTCAAGGAAAGCATACTCTAAAAGTAGAAAATGGAATACGAATAGGAATAATTCTCTTTATTACATCTGAAGTTTGTTTTTTTTTCTCTTTTTTTTGGGCCTTTTTCCACTCCTCACTCTCTCCTACAGATGAGTTGGGAGGAACTTGACCACCAACAGGTATTAATAGGATTAACCCCTTTGAAGTACCATTGTTAAACACAATTATTTTATTAAGAAGAGGAGCAACCATTACATGAGCTCATATAGCTTTAATAGATAATAACTGACTAGAAACCACAATTAGTTTATTTTTAACAATTGTTTTGGGCTTATATTTTACTATTTTACAAGCCATAGAATATTATTTAAGTCCTTTTTCAATAGCAGACAGCTGTTATGGTAGAACATTTTTTGTAGCTACAGGTTTTCACGGGCTTCATGTAATTATTGGAACATCATTCATTATWACTATTTTATTTCGTCATTTWAATCATCACTTTAGAAATAACCATCATTTCGGTTTTGAAGCAAGAGCATGATACTGACATTTCGTTGATGTAGTATGACTGTTCTTATACATATGTATTTACTGATGAGGTTTTTTTTTTAATAAGCTAAAAAAGCTATTGAGTTCATACCTCAAAAATGAGAAATCTTAATTTTTTGTTTTAGAACTTAAATTTTTTTTTTCTACAAAAGAACATGAAAATAAGTTCAGTTCTGAATATTTTTTACAAAAGGAAAAGTTGCTATAGGATAAAATTCGTGCCAGCACCCGCGGTTATACGATTTATAAAAATTATTTTAAGAATAGTTTATTGTATATATAGATAAAATTTTTAAAAATTTAAATCTTATTAATAACAAGGATTAGATACCCTTTTAAAAAAGACAAAAATGATGAAAATCAAAAAACTTGGCGGGTAAGAAACGTTGAGGCTCCCAATAAGATAACCCACTATATAAACCATAATATAAAAACGGTGTATTGCCGACAAGATGTTTTTCTAAAAAACCTCTAATGTCAGGTCTTAATGCTTTAACTATGGTACTTTAGGAGACATTTTTTTAGAATCAAAAAGTAAAAATAAAATATTGAATTATATCTTACAGCACACATCGCCCGTCAGCTCTAAAAAACTTAGAGTAAGTCGTAACAAAGTAGTAGTAGTGGAAACTGCTGCTATGAATAATATTGTAACACTCCTCCTCTCCCCTCTTTTATCTCTWCCTTCTAAAAAAAGAATTATCTAGAAACATGCAAAGTATATAAGCCGAAATTATAAAATAATGAATAAAATTCCCAAAAGTATTAATAAACTTCTTAAAAATCTGTAAACCAAGGCTGTAAAATGAGCAACTAATGGTCATATAGAAAATCAATCAAACCAACCTTTGTCTATTATTTCCAATTTTGCTAATTCTTCTAGAGGAGTAGAACCCATTTGAGCTGGAGATGATAGACCTCATATAGTATGTAAAGTAGGCGGATTTTCAAACGAATGAACATATATTCCTAACAGCAAACCTAAATTAATACAAAAAACAGGTAAAATTTTATCTACATAATTTATAAAAATTCTAATATCTAAAAATCCTAAGGTTAAAAAATAGCCACCGGCAATTGCTCCTACTGATAAAATTCTTAAAGGTAATTTTAAAGAGTATTTTGCATTAAGAACTTTTAAATAAGGTTTTTTTCTAAATAAAGATATAAGAGCACAATTAATTAAATAAAAAGAGTATATTGTTGTTAAACCAATTCCAAACAAAAAAAGAAGTATTAAAAAAAAAGAATATTCTTTATAAAAAAAAAATTCTAAAATTCTATCCTTTCTAAAAAAACCTGACATATATGGAAAACCTATTAAAGCAAAATTTCTAATAATAAAAAAACCAATTGGTCTAAATCCTGCTGCTCCTAGAGTTCCTTTTTCTCGAAACTCTTGAGAACCAAATAAATTATGAATTACAATTCCAACACACATAAACAACAAAGCCTTAAATAATGCATGAGTTAATAAATGATAAAAAGCTAGTTTTTTTTGGGATAAGCCTAAACTAACAAACATTACCCCTAATTGAGATAATGTAGATAAAGCAACTAATTTTTTTACATCAATTTCAGAACAAGCTCTAAACCCAGCTATAATTATGGTAAAAGTCCCAACAATTGACAAGAAATATAAATTTAAAAAATTATATCGAATTAATAAATAAATGCCGGCAGTTACTAAAGTTGATGAATGTACTAAAGCTCTAACAGGAGTAGGAGCTGCTATAGCAGAAGGAAGTCAAGTAGAAAAAGGAACTTGAGCTCTTTTAGTTAAGGATAACAAAAAAAAACACACAAAAAATCAAAAAAAGGTTGGATTTAAAAAATATCAACCATTAAAGAAAAATAATGGAATTCTAAGAAGAAAAAAACAATCACCAATTCGATTTGTGAAGGCAGTAATAAGCCCCCTCCCCAAAGCTTTTCGAGTTTTAAAAAAAATGACCAATAAAAAAGATGTTACTCCTAAACCATCTCACCCTACTATTCTAAAAATTCAATTCGGACAAAAAATTAAACATCATATAGAAACCACAAATAAAATCACTAATGATATAAAACGTTTCAAAAAAATAGAATTGGATATATAATAATCAGTCCAAAGAAAAACCCTTCTTCTAACAACTGTTAGAGTTAAAAAAAAAAAAAAAGAGTATCTATCCCTAATCAATGACATTTTTAAAGAAGAAAATATAACAATAGAAAAAATACCTTGAAAATAATATATTAAATAGATAATAATTATACACACCAAAATATATCTATTTATCATTAAAAAAAGATTTTATTTGTTTCTTTACCTGTAATTCGCACAAATATAATTAATGCTCTTAATCCAATAGTTGCCTCACAAGCACCTACACACAGAAAAGTCACAATATATATAACATTAAAATTTAATAATACAAAAGTTACAAAGATAAATAAAACTAAAGACTCTAAAGTCAACAAAAAAGATAAAAAATGAGATTTTTTCTTGCAAAAACCCAAAATAAATATAAATATTCCATATATTATTACTTTTATCATAAATAGTTATAGAAAATATAGAAATAAAAAATATCCAACATCAAAAAGAGCCTATAAAAAGAATTATTATAAATTTTAAATAATTTCCACAAAAAAATATTATTTCTTTTCCATGAGTAATTGAAATATATAAATATAAATTATATACTACTCTGCCAAAACAAACAATTCCTAAAAAAAAAAATGAAAAGAAAAAGACTCTAAAAATTGAAGAAATACAAAATAATTCCCTAAAAAAATTTAATGATGGAGGAACTGACATATTTACAGCGATTAAAGAAAAAATAATAAAGATTAAAAAACCATTTCTTCTAAATCCCTTATTAAAATTTAACAAACGCGTATGCGAATTTGAATATAAAACTCTTACTAAACCAAACAATATTGGTGAACAAAGACCATGTGAAATACATAACATAAGACACCCAGAAAAACCTAATTTCATACCTCTCATTAATCCACAAGAAGCTATAGCCATATGAACAACTCTAGAGTATGCCACTAAGTTTTTTATATCAATCTGACGAAGACATAAAAGAGTTCTAAAAGCTCCCCCACAAATAAGAATAATATAAAAAAATATTGTAATACCCCTAAAATATATAGTTGGAAAAAAAATGAAAAGACCGTAAGTTCCCATCTTTAGCAAAATACCAGCTAAAACTATTGATCCTGCTACAGGTGCTTCAACATGAGCTTTAGGTAATCAAATATGTAGTATATATATAGGAGTTTTTACTATTATAACTAATAAAATAAAAAAACAAAAAATTCCCTTGGAGAAAAATCTATATATATATATATATATAGATTTTTCCACCATACATAACATATATAACAAAGGTAAAGAACCAATAATAGTGTATAGAGCTAAATAACTACATGCATTAAGTTTTTCCGGTTGATAACCTAACCTAAAAATTAAAAAAAAAACTGGAATCAAACAAAACTCAAACATAATATAAAACCCTATTAAATTTTTTTGTAAAAAAAAAAAGAAAAGGAATCATAATAAAAAAAAAACACAACCATGACCAATTCTTCCCCGTTTAATATTATTTAAAGGGAAAACAAATTGAAACATTCATACACACAACAAAAGTATAATAATACCTAATTGAGAAATAGAAATATATAATGTTGGAATTTTCCTAAATCTACTAAGATTTCTAAAGAAATATAAAAAATATAAATTAGGAACAAAAAATGGTGTAAACTTAGGACATCAATTCGGCATATAAATAATAATCTTGAAAAATTCGTAAAGGACCACATAAAATAAAATATGTAAAATAAAGACAACTTCATACTTGTGAGCATATCACATATGGCTCACAAACAGGTTGACCTCCACCAATTGTAAGTATTAAAAAAGAAACAATAAATAATCAGAAAAAATATCGAGAAATAATGTATAAAGCATTGGACTTGAAAAAATTAGAATGTGTTAAAGGTAAAGAAAAAAGAACTAATAAAGCACATAACAAACCAAGAACACCTCCTAATTTGTTTGGAATTGAACGTAAAATTGCATAAGCAAACAAAAAATATCATTCAGGTACAATATGATGAGGAGTAAGTAATGGATTAGCTGGAATAAAATTATCGGGTTCTCCTAACAAATTTGGATATAAAAAAGAAATAAAGATAATAAAAAAAAATATAAAAAAAAAACCTAAAAGGTCTTTAGCAGAATAATAAATATGAAAAGGAATTTTATCTCTATCAGCAACCACTCCTAAAGGATTATTTCTTCCTGTAGTATGAAGAAAAAAAATATGAAGTATGGCTCCTAAAGACACTAAAAAAGGAACTAAAAAATGTAAAGAAAAAAACCGAGTTAAAGTAGAATTTCCTACAGAAAAACCACCTCATATTCAATAAACTAAATCTCCCCCAATATATGGAATAGCAGAAAATAAATTTGTAATAACTGTAGCACCTCAAAAAGACATCTGTCCCCAAGGTAACACATAACCTAAAAAAGCTGCTGCTATTACTAAAATAAATAATAACACACCTATAATTCAAGTTTTTGTTTGCATGTATCTTCCAAAATATATTCCCCGACCAATATGGCAATACAAACAAATAAAAAAAAATGATGCTCCATTAGCATGAACTAATCGAATAATTCATCCTTCATTAACATCACGTAAAATATGACAAACAGATTCAAAACTCAAAAGTGAATCACAACTATAGTGTATAGCTAAAAAGATTCCAGTAACCAACTGAATAGATAAAACCAATCCCAATAAACTACCAAAATTTCATCAAAAAGTAAAGTTTCGAGGAGAAGGTAAATCAATTAAAACACCATTCACAATTTTAAATAAATTAGACTTAAACCGTATTCGTTCTTTTATCATATAAGCGCAACCTTCCTTGTTCAAATTTAATAATATCTACAACACAAATTATTACATAAAATAATAAAATAGCAACAACAAAATAAACTAGATTATTCATATATATACCTCCAAACCAATCATTTCTATCTTCTTTAATTCTAACAAACATTATTATTAAAAAAGATAAAAATATTGGATTTAATACACATCGACAAAAGCTAAATTCTTGCATAGGAATTAATATTAAAAAATACATGATCAAAATTATAATTCCTCCAATATAAACCAAAAACAAAAAAACTCCCAAAAATAATTTTCTAGTCATAAAATAATAAGAAAAAAAAACTAACATCATCATTATAGCTAAACCCAGGCTAAAAGGATTTGGCMAAAAAAAAAAATGTATTGAAGAAGTAACCCCTAACGAAAAAACTAATCTAATATTTTCAATAATAATTAGTTCCAATATAAACTTTGGAAGTTTAAGAAAATTCATTTGTTAAATGAGATTGTAAATCTATAAATATTATTTACACTAATAAAATAAAAATATATTTACCAAAAATTCTTTTTGTATAATGAGTAAAAGACCGAATTTTAGTGAGTAAGCAGAATATTTAAAAATTCTCAACAAAAAAGCATTTAAACAATATAACGAACTAAAAAAACTGAAATTTCTCAAATTATAAAAATAATAATATAAAAAATTGTATATTGATAAGTACAAACATTTATAAAATATTTCCAAATAATAATTTCATTTAAATCAATAATTATGTAGAGAAATTAAAAATTTTTACAAAAAAAATTTTTTTTAAATATCTAAAAAATTTCCCGAATGTTTATCAAAAACATTTCCTACCTATGTAGGTATACCCTGCCCAATGACATAAATGGACATTAGTTAAAGTAGCAAAATTAATAGTCACTTAATTAGTGGATCGTTTGAATGGGATCTCGAGGAAAAAACTTATTTAAAAAAATTCAAAAAATAATTTTGGTGAAAATTCCAAAAAAAAAGAAAAAGACAAAAAGACCCTAAAAACTGGCAGTGCATAGTTGGGGCAACTAAACTAAAAACCAGTTTTAAAAACCTCTTTTAAAGAAGTTACTTTAGGGATAACAGCGTAATATCAAAAAAGAAGATCAAATTTTTTTTTGAGAGTACGACCTCGATGTTGAACTAGAACAAATATATTGCAGAAGATATACACTATAGACTGTTCGTCTATATGTTCTACGTGATTTGAGTTCAAACCGGCGAAAGCCAGGTTGGTTTAAATCTTTTATTATTCTTTAGAAATAAAGTACGAAAGGAAATAAATCTATTTACACAATTAAATTCTTTGTCATAGAATCAAAAATTGAGTTTAAGTCTCAAAAATCTTTTTTAACTTCTAATTACCATAATTAATTTTCTTGTAAAAAATAT